TCATCTAAAATTTTCTTGAAGTATAATATAGGAGGAATGGTATTAGAAATCCGTTCTTTCTCTTTTTTTTTTTCACAAATAGGAAGTCCGGATACAATTCGTATATCAGAAGGATTACCGTATATTAGAAGGATTACCATATAGAACACAAGATTTCTCCACCGACTCTTTCTAGTCGAGCCTCGCGGCCTGTCATTATACCTCGAGAAGTAGAAAGAATTACAATCCCCATCCCGCCTAAAATTTTAGGAATTTGTTGATAGTTAGAATAGATTCGTAGACCAAGTCGACTGGTCCGTTTTAAATTTAGACTAGTTCTATATGGTCCTTCCCTATTCCTTCTACGCTGTAAGGTTAAAACCAAAAAATTGCTGTTGCCTTCTCGGCGTTTCTTCACATTTTCAATAAAACCTTCTCGTAAAAGTATTTTAATAATGTTTTCGGTGATGTTAGTAGATCTTATTCGAACGGTTCCTTTTCTATCCATGTCAATATTTCGTATAGAGGTTATTATGTCAGCAATAGTGTCTCTACTCATGAAAAACTAAAATTTTTGTTGTCCCCGAATTTTGATATAATCAACATACTCTTTTTTCTTTTTTTTTTCTTTTTATGAATTAGTTATTTTATTAAAGGTATATATGTGAAACACAATTTGCTAATTAATTTGAATTTAATCTATTTCATTTTCATTCAAATACTATAATTGGATCATAGTCTCGTCTTAAATGTTCTATCTTATATTCTATAATGATTTATCTTATAATACTTCAGGTGCTAACGAAACTATTTTAGTGAAATTTAACTGTTTCAATTCCCGCGTGATCGCACCAAAAATTCGAGTTCCCTTTGGATTTCCTTCTTGATCAATGACAACTGCAGCATTGTCATTATATCGTATTATCATACCGTTGTCGCGTTTGAGTTCTTTACAAGTACGTACAATTACAGCTCTGATCACTTCTGATCTTTCTAGAGGTGAATTTGATACTGCTTCTTTGATCACAGCAATAATAACGTCACCGATATGAGCATATCGTCGATTCCTAGTCCCTATGATTCGAATACACATTAATTCTCGAGCTCCGCTGTTATCTGCTACATTCAAATGGGTCTGAGATTGGATCATATCATTTTATTTTTTTAATCTGTTATTTCAATGCAAAGAGCAAAAAAAAGAAATATTCTTTGTCCAAAAAAAAAAAAAAAAGAAGAAACTTGTGATTGTTTTTTTTTTTATCCCAAGAGGCTTTTTCCTTTGTTCTATATTCCTATCTCGAAATAAGAAATTGAGTTTGTATGGGCATTTTTGACGCTGCTATTGAAATAGCTTTTCTGGCTATATTTTCTGTTACTCCGCCCATTTCATAAAGTATTCTACCGGGTTTAACCACAGCTACCCAATATTCGGGGGACCCTTTCCCCGAACCCATACGTGTTTCCGTGGGTCTTACGGTAATTGGTTTGTCGGGAAATATACGGACCCATATTTTTCCGCCGCGGCGTACGCTTCGTGTCATTGCCCGACGTCCCGCTTCTATTTGTCTAGATGTAATCCAAGTGGGTTCAAGTGCCCGAAGAGCATATCTACCGAAACAAATACAATTCCCTCGATAAGATATTCCTTTCATTCTTCCTCTATGTTGTTTACGGAATCTGTTTCTTTTGGGGTTATAATTGATGGTTCTTTCTCAATCCCATCTCTACTACAGAACCGGACATGAGAATTTCTTCTCATCCAGCTCCTCGCGAATTGAAATGATTAAAAAAGAATGGACCTGTAGTTGATTAATGATTAATAATATACTGAATCATGGGATTTTTTGAGATTTCATCTAATCTATTTATTGTTATTTAGTAGAAATTTGTAAGTGGAAATTTTTATATCTTTATTTTTGTATATAACTATGTATTCTATTTTATTCTATTTAGATTATAGATTTAGAGATAATTCTTTTTATTTTTCATTTTTATAAAATGTCGTTTTTGTTATAACGTTATAACGAATCTTTATTTAATTTATTTTTTTATTATTTATTATTATTTTTATTATTATTATGATAATTATTATGATAATTATTATTAGTATATCAGATCGCTTAAAATTTAGAAATCTAATAACATATAACATAAAACCCTGCGCGGGCGAATATTTACTCTTTTAATATATACTTCATTTGTAGGGTTAACCCACGACTTCTCAGAAGAAATGGATTGTCTCCTTGTTCATTTCGCCATCCCACCCAATAAATCATTAAGGTTCCCTTTCAATAGAATCTTATGTATTCACAGGTTTCGTCGTTCCCATCGCTTCTCATTAATGGCTAGGTCTTAATTCTACAGTGGAGCTCCTAATAAAAATGAAATTTGTTCTTGAGGCAATCTTCTCAGCCTTTGTTGGCTCGAGGCTCTTGATTTTTTTGTTTTATGAACAAATTCAATTAAGTATAGATCAATCGATATTGATGCTTTAGTACATTGGCTTTTATGAAATGGCTCA